CATTCGTCATAGTTAGCAGCTCCGTATCAAGGTCATCATCAATATCGTCACTATCATCAATATCGATATCGTCACTATCATCAATATCGATATCGTCAATAAGATAACCTTTAGGCTTGTCATCCAGGAACTTGTTCGGAAATACCGTAATGAAAGGAACATAGGAGTTTGTCGCTAGGTATTTGACCAAATAGGATCGTCCAGTTCCTATAGAACCTATCACTAAAATACCCCTAGAAGGGGATAGGGCTAAGCGGAGCGAAAAGGGTTTTCCATGAGATGGGAAATGAGAACTATTAGCCCCACACGAGGTTTGTGAATAAGTGATTGTCTGATAATGAGCAAGGAATATCCGTCTTTCTGCTAAACAGGATCTATTGAACTCATAATTCATTAGATACTTTTTATGAATGTCAACTAAGTATCGTAAGTAAATGGATCCCGGTTGTTCAATCATTTGATAACCAGAGTCATTCTTTGATAAACGATCACTATGAGTCAGACTCAATAGAATTTGATCAATCCTTTTTTCCGTCGTTAAGGTGGAGAACTGAACCAAGAATTCTCTTTCTTCATCATCAATCGAATCACTGTTCGCGACCCAGGATTCTATTTTATCATCAATCCAATCACCGTTCACGTTTTTTCTTTTTCTTATCAATGAATAGATCTCTTTACTTGTACGACTTAGATGTCTCGTATTTCTCGAAAAAGTGATTCGATTGATGGGATTTGGTATGATACTGATGAGATCGATGAGATTGATATTCAAATATTTCTTCTTAGAACGTATTGATTTGACCCCATAAGCGGGACCACCACCCAATAGCATGTTGCCGCCAGAAGCAGAATCCCGTATTTCTTCCAGAGAATCTCCTAATTGTTCCAGAGCAACTAGAAAGAGATTCTTTAACCAGAAAGAATTCAGTTCAGATGTAGGATACCTATCCAGAAGTTTTCGCAACTCAATCATGTATGATGGAATCATCAAAGATTTGATCTTTTCTAACTCTGTCTGTAACTCACTAGAGGCTCGGAAAACAAAGAGAAGATGTGTACGAACGAGATATCCAGCAACAAGAAGAAGGAAAAGAATTGAATAGAGGAACTCCCAAGCATTTGGTGATCTCAGATGTGTCCATATCAATGGAATGGGTGACTCATTATTTCGATGAATCATTTCTTCGGACAGAAGAAGATTCTGTAAACACTTACTCGAACTCTCACTTATCAGATTCCGTTGTGGAAGAATCGACCACCACTTTTTCTGAGGAATTGGCCATGATATATCTGATCCATGCATAATATCATGAAAAACGGACACAAAATTTTGACTGCCACTTAGGGAATATTGAAAGGGAATATTCAATATCAAATAAATATTGTTTTTTAAGGTGAAATAAAGATATTTACACCCCGTCCAAGTAAGGAACCAAGGCATATAGGTTTGGAACAAATCCCATTTTGAGAGATTTGAAAAAGCACTATCTCGTTGAAGGGTTCTACCTACTTCCCCCTTCTCAACGTTTTTCTTTAGACAAAGACTCAGTTCTTTCCTCTTTCCGGACGGCACATATTTCTCAAAACATGGAGTGTGAATCAAACCCATGTTTGAATTGAAACGGAGATAGTGATGCAAGTTTTTCCCTTCTGAATCAGATAGATTCATATCTGAAAGAAGCTGACAATAAGTTCTTTCAAAATTGACTATTTGTTCCTCTATTACAGGTGTTCCAGAAATGTCTGCAATCGAGTAAATAGGAACGGATGGATCGGATCGAATTGAAAAATGGAAAGATTTGTACAAGTTATACGTTTCGTTACCACTTTCTGGAACATTGTTAGGTATGAATATGCCAGATACCTGTGACTCAATTGGTGAAATAGTCTCTCTCTCTCCCAAAACATGTTTTTTTTTACCGAAACACAAAGAAAATATTTTGTTGCGAATGCACAAGATATTGGGGAATTGTGCATATGTAAAATCATAATTATGGATACGGGTCTTTTCCCCATAAAAATGGAATCCTTTGTTACAATAGAACCAGAAGCGATGGGGCTGATTCAAGAATTGAAGTCTATTTGCTCTATAAAAAGAAGATATCAATGAACTTTTCTGAGGATTCAACCAATTGTTTCGATCGTGGGATATCATTGATAAATAGGAATCCGTGTTCTCAAAGGATTTCCTTCGATTTTTTCTAGTACGGAATGAGTCAATCATGCACTTTTGTATCTTGTTGAACAAAAAAGGTAATATTGTTCCTGTATTGATTAAAAATTTCGATCTTTGGGAAGTATCATGATCATACAATAAGAAGGGTTTCAATTTATTCAAATAAACGATTTGAACACCTATTGATTCTAACAACTGATTGTCGGGTTGATCATTCAGACCTTTCAATTCATAGATGCGGATTTCGGCCCTATGAATGGAGATATTCCCGAGACTCACAACGAAAAAAGGAAGTGACTTAGATAAAAAGAGAAGCGACTTGGACAAAAGGAGAAGTGACTTGGACAAAAAGAAACGAAGTGACTTGGACAAATCTTGTTTGTCGATAACCTCGGACCAATCAATCGAATATTGATTAATACGTAATCGATCGAACATTACTCGAAAACGGTGTTTCTGCTCAGAAACGAAATGTTCCAAATGTTCCTGGAAATTCTTGCTTCCATTGGAGCATTTGTATCTATATACATTAGGATCCAGATTCGTGGATCTCTCGGTTCGAGAAATAAGAGGATCGAACCACTTCTTCTTAATCTTTTTCAAATTGGATAAATGTTGGTTGATCTTATCTATTATTATAGTTAGATGATTCAGAATATCATTTCCTATGGGATGCTTTTGAATTCCATATGCGAAGTTGCAATCGGGTCGATTCATTAAAAAGAATCGATTCAATACATTTCTTATGTACCCATAGGTACTATATTGGATTTGAATCTGATTTCGGATCAATCTATATTGATGGATCGCCTCCATTATGTTGTTGTGAGCAAATACCGCTATTTTTGGTTTTGGATCTTCCAAATCATTCCCGCAGGAGATCCGGACCGATTTTTTTTTTATCTTTCGATAAAAAGATTCATTCTCTTCATAAAAAATAGAAGATAGAACCAATAAAGATTTATTTTTCGATTCATCCCCGGAGTTGAATACCTCATTCAATAATTTTCCGTAGGAATCAATAGACAAGCCAAATTCCTTATTATGATAGGCTAAACCCGGCTCGGTTATTGATAGAGTGAATAGATCTGCCATTTCTTGAAATGTCTCTTCTAATTCAAACTCGTGGTGCAACCTGTATCCCCTTTTGTTCCGATCATGGAATAGATGAAATAAATCAAAAAATGCATTTTCGTTCAAGAATGAAATCTTATTGGAACTGTCCATATCCGGTTCATCCTTCGGAACCATATCCCATCCCGGATCTGCTGCAATCGAATGAACTGAGGAGGTATTTTGTAAATACGTAATTATCTTGAATATATCAACTATTTCTTTATTTTCCGATCGCCTCGAAGGGACAAAAGAAACACCTTGTTGTTTCTTCAACAATTTCTGATCTATAGTCGACCTCTCGGTAGGATTCAAACCCAGATGAAGTTCTGACCATCTATCAGAGAAAAAAGAACGAATTGATCTTGTAGGATTCCCAAGAAATTCTTCTATTTCTTCTGGAAGCAGATGATTATTCATCTGCTTCTCACGTTCCGGGAATAGCCGAGCCATTGAGGAATATCCGGAAAGGTATTTTGAGAATCGATCTGATTTTATCTCTGTTCGTTCCGTTTGAAGAAAGGAAGTATCTAAAAGAATTGATCTTTCTTTTAGTTGCTGAATCTCCGTTTGATTGATCAATGTGTGATATTCCGAACCCTCATTACTAATGGAATTGAAAGGATCTATGGATTGATCAGAAAATCCTTTCGATTGGCTAGAATCCGTTACTTGAAAGAAAATGGATCTTATGGAATCATATTGAATATTTGACGATACATTCCGTACCTTGCTAAAAACCCGATTCCTGTTTACCAACCACGCATTGTCTAACCAAATCAAATTCTCTCTCGAGACGTTCCTCAAAAAATCCGATTTGTGCCGACTCTTCCCCCCAATAACGAAGAGATCTTGGCGGAATTGCCACATATGAAATTGAGCGCAATTTTGCAAAAAAATACCCCCCTTGTTTCTCGAGAGGAGATGGGAAACATGTTCAATCTCGTTTGATTGAATAGTCGCCTCAGCTCCTTGTTGTTTGAAGAACCCCCCCTCATCAATTGGTCTTTTTTCACAAAAAGCAGACATGAGATAACAAATCAAATGTTTCACTAAAATTTCGAATAGCTGTCCCGAATTCAAGTTGATTATGTTTCGCTTCTTACTCGGAGAAAGGCGGTCAAAGAATTTCCAATCATGGTCCTTGCGGATCGGATCATTCGTATAGGATACAAAAAAAAACTCCAGATATTTTATATCTTTCTCTTTGAACGAGATCTCAATTCCAGCTGCAATTTCATTCGATATCTTACAGCTGGAATTCCTCTTTTTTACGATCGCATTCCTCCATCGCCGCGAACCCCAGTTAGATTCAGACATGATACACTTTTTAGTTATTGGAAGAACCCAAGTACTTTCTTTCGGATCCATGAAACAACTCTCATAGATCTTTTTCCCTTTTGGAAGATACAGGAGCGAAACAATCAACCTATTGAGATTGGAAGACCAAAAGGATTCTTTCAATGTATAATTGGGGGGTCCAATGGAACGCAGAGGTTTAGGAAGAAGCCCCATCAAATAGATATTTTTTCTTTCGACCCTATTTCGATTGTATATAAGGACCGCTACTACAAGTACAAGCAGTACTACACCTTTGATCGTGCAATGTCGACGAATTGAACCCTGTGAATCACGTGAAATTAGGACACTCAAAGTTCGGGAATCAAAAAGTTTCATAAAGCGCTCTTGGTGGAAAAAAAAGGAAGTGAAAGATTTCACCGAATCGGGTTGGATCCATGAATCCAAGAAATCGTGAGAATTCTGGATTTCTCTCAATTCGAAGATCCAGGATTTGAATTGATGTCCTCTCATTTCATTGATTCCTCCTAAAGAATCCAAAAGAATCTAAGTGAATTGAATTTGGGTCACTTGCGATGTACAATGACCCCAGTGAAGCATCCATGGCTGAATGGTTAAAGCGCCCAACTCATAATTGGCGAATTCGTAGGTTCAATTCCTGCTGGATGCAGGCCAACGGGGACATTCAATAAGGCTAGTTCCACTGGCTCCGTATCAATGGAATCTCATCATCCATCCATAACGAATTGGTATGGTATATTCATACCAACCATAACATATGAAGAGTAAGAACTAGAATTCTTATCGATACTGGAACTCGTGGGGAAGAAAGTAGATTTATGGATGGAATCAAATATGTAGTCTTTACAGAAAAAAGTATTCGGTTATTGGGGAACAATCAATATACTTCTAATGTCGAATCAGGATCAACTAGGACAGAAATAAAGCATTGGGTCGAACTCTTCTTTGGCGTCAAAGTAATAGCTATAAACAGTCATCAACTACCCGGGAAAGGGTAGAAGAATGGGACGGGACCCATTATGGGACATACAATGCATTACAGACGTATGATCATTACGCTTCAACCGGGTTATTCTATTTTACCTCTTATAGAGAAGAGAAAAGAATTTTAGTAAAAAAAAAAAAAGAAAAAAAAATACTAAATAACACGGCGATACATTTATACAAAACTTCTACCCCGAGCATACGCAAAGGATCCGTAGACAGTCAAGTGAAATCCAATCCGCGAAATAATTTGATCTATGGACAGCATCGCTGTGGTAAAGGTCGTAATTCCAGGGGAATCATTACCGCAGGGCATAGAGGAGGAGGCCATAAGCGTCTATACCGTAAAATCGATTTTCGACGGAATGAAAAAGACATATCTGCTAGGATCGTAACCATAGAATATGACCCTAATCGAAATGCATACATTTGTCTCATACACTATGGAGATGGTGAGAAAAGATATATTTTACATCCCAGAGGGGCTATAATTGGAGATACCATTGTTTCCGGTACAGAAGTTCCTATATCAATGGGAAATGCCCTACCTTTGAGTGCGGTTTGAACTATGGATTTACGTAATTGGAAGTAACCAATTAGGTTTACGACGAAACCTAGAAATTGATCACTGATCCAATTTGAGTACCTCTACGGGATAGACCTCAACAGAAAACTGAAGAGTAACGGCAGCAAGTGATTGAGTTCAGTAGTTCCTCATATAAAATTATTGACACTCCAGGTATGGTAATATGGAGAAGACAAAATTGTTTGAAGCACGGACAGAAGCGGAAGCGACCCTTGTTTCAAAGAGAAGAGGATGGGTTATTCACATTTCATTTGATGGTCAGAGGTGAATTGAAAGCTAAGTGGTGGTAATTCTAAAAATTCCCCCGGGGAAAAATAGAGATGTCTCCTACGTTACCCGTAATATGTGGAAGTAGCGACGTAATTTCATAGAGTCATTCGGTCTGAATGCTACATGAAGAACATAAGCCAGATGACGAAACGGAGAGACCTAGGATGTATAAGATCATAACATGAGTGATTTGGCAGATTTGTATTCCTATATATCCACTCATGTGATACTTCATCACACGATTCATATAAAATCCATCTGTCTAGATATCATCATATAATATATATATATACATCCGGAAAGCCGTATGCTTTGGAAGAAGCTTGTACGGTTTGGGAAGGGGTTTTTATTGATCAAAAAGAAAAATCTACTTCAACCCATATGCCCTTAGGCACGGCCGTACATAACATAGAAATCACACTTGGAAAGGGTGGACAATTAACTAGAGCAGCAGGTGCTGTAGCGAAACTGATTGCAAAAGAGGGTAAATTGGTCACATTAAGATTTCCATCTGGGGAGGTCCGTTTGATATCCAAAAACTGCTCAGCAACAGTCGGACAAGTGGGTAATGTTGGGGCGAACCAGAAAAGTTTGGGTAGAGCCGGATCTAAGTGTTGGCTAGGTAGGCGTCCTGTAGTAAGAGGGGTAGTTATGAACCCTGTAGACCATCCCCACGGGGGTGGTGAAGGGAGGGCCCCGATTGGTAGAAAAAAACCCACAACCCCTTGGGGTTATCCTGCGCTTGGAAGAAGAAGTAGGAAAAGGAATAAATATAGTAATAGTTTTATTATTCGTCGCCGTAAATAGGAATATTCAAAATCAAATAAATATTGTTTTTTACTCGTCTTTTCAAAAAAAAAAAAAGGGGGGGGGGGAATAATAGGCCGTGACACGTTCACTAAAAAAAAATCCTTTTGTAGCTAATCATTTATTGGAAAAAATAAAGAAGCTTAACATGAGAGAGGAAAAAGAGATAATAGTAACTTGGTCCCGGGCATCTACCATTATACCCACAATGATCGGCAATACAATTGCCATTCATAATGGAAAGGCGCATTTACCTATTTATATAACGGATCGTATGGTGGGTCAAAAATTAGGAGAATTTGCACCTACTCTTACTTTCCAGGGACACGCGAGAAACGATACTAGATCTCTCCGTTAATAAAATAAAGTGAAATAGGTGCTCATCGTTCATTGGCGGGAGGCGAACCTTATCTTATGTCAAAGTGGAGAAAGTGGAAGAAGACCTTGAAAAAGCAGAAGATGAAGAGGAGCTCGAGTACACAAGTACAAGCTTTAGCTCAACGTATATGTATGTCTGCTCACAAAGCACGAAGAGTCATTGATCAGATTCGTGGGCATTCCTATGAGAAAACACTTATGTTACTGGAACTCATGCCTTATCGAGCATTTTATCCCATTTTTAAACTGGTTTATTCTGCAGCAGCAAATGCTAGTCACAATAAAAGTTTCAACGAAGCTGATTCAGTCATTAGTAAAGCCGAAGTCAATGGGGGTACTATCGTGAAAAAGTTAAAACCCAGGGCTAGAGGACGTAGTTATCCGATAGAAAGACCCGCCTGTCATATAATTATTGTATTGAAGGATAGCTCTAAAAAGAAAACAGATCAGGATATATTTTTAGAAACAAAAAATGTATGGAGAGATCCTATAATAGAAAGATATATAGAGAAGGAGAGAGAGAGAGAAAAAAAAGATGGGTCAAAAAATAAATCCACTCGGTTTCCGCCTTGGCGAAAACCAAAGTCATCGTTCCCTTTGGTTCGCACAACCAAAAAGTTATTACATAGGTCTCCAGGAAGATGAAAAAATACGGGATTGTATCAAGATATATGTACAAAAAAATATAAGAGTATCTTCAAGTTTCGAAGGAATTGGAATTGCACATATAGAGATTCAAAAAAAAATGGACTTGATCCAGGTCATAATCTATATTGGATTCCCAAATTTGTTAATAGAAGGCCAAACACGAGGAATCGAAGAATTGCAGATCAATGTACAAAAGGGGCTTCATTCTGTGAATCGGAGACTTAACATTGCTATTACAAGAGTTGCAAAACCTTATGGACAACCTAATATTCTTGCAGAATATATAGCTCTACAATTAAAGAATAGGGTTTCGTTTCGAAAGGCAATGAAAAAAGCTATTGAATTAACTGAACAAGCAGACACAAAAGGAATTCAAGTGGAAATTGCAGGGCGTATCGACGGAAAAGAAATTGCACGTGTCGAATGGATCAGAGAAGGTAGGGTTCCCCTCCAAACCATTCGAGCTAAAATTGATCATTGTTCCTATACAGTTCGAACTGCCTATGGGGCATTGGGCATCAAAATTTGGATATTTGTAGACGAGCAATAATGGACCCTTCCTTTGCTTGCCATTCTATTCAGTGATAGAACAAAAACTACAAACTATTCCTTTTCACTTCAATAAAAAAAAAATGAAAAATGAGCAATTCTAATTCTATAAGGTTGAATAAAAATTCGATTGACCTTTTGGTGGAACTGCTATGCTTAGTGTGTGACTCGTTGGTTTTTTATTTAAAGTTGGGATTCAAAAAACAGACCAGCCCCTAACTAATAACTATAAGAACTAGTAACCAACTCATTGCTTTGTATTATCGAGATCCAAGGAAGCAGTCGCCATATGATGTATCGATCATATAGTTGTAGCAACTGAAATCTTTTTTTTCCATAAAGGAAAAATCCATTTATAGGTTGGAAAGAAAAATAGAGGGATGTGGGTAACTGGAAGGGCGAGAGAAAGAGAGAAGGAGAATCTCCATGATATATGATTCCAATATGTATGGTCTATCAATCACATCATATCATAAAAGGCAGTGTGATAAAGCATCAATACTGATTCGTCCATAATTAGATGAATACGGTTCATAAGAAAAATACAAATAATAAAGAGCCCCGAGTCAATAGAGACTGAGGAGATTGGCTCGGGAACGAATTTAATTAGGAGCTCCATTGCATAGTTCAGGCCTAGCCATTAATGGAAAAGCTATGGGAACGACGAAACCTGTGACTGCGGAAGATTCTATTGAAAACGAATCCTAATGATTCATTGGGTGGGATGGCGGAATCAACCAGGAACCAATTAATTTCTTCTGATAGGTCATGGGTTCACCCTACGAATGAAGCAAATATGGAAAGAGTCAATATTCGCCCGCGAAACCATTATTGGATTGCAGTATTTTGACAGATTCGGTAAAGGTCAAGGATTCATTTTCAAAAGAAAGGCATTATCCCATATAAATAAAATAGAAATATCCGTCTAGCCGTATATACTATATACTATACGGCTTCCCGTGTGACAGATTAAATATCAATAAATTCCATGATTCAGTGTATTATTCATTCAATAAATACATATACGTAATCTTATTGAATCGTTTCATTCGCGAGGAGCTGGATGAGAAGAAACTCTCATGTCCGGTTCTGCAGTAGAGATGGGATTGAGAAACAACCATCAACTATAACCCCAAAAGAACCAGATTCCGTAAACAACATAGAGGAAGAATGAAGGGAATATCTTATCGAGGCAATCATATTTGTTTCGGCAGATACGCTCTTCAGGCACTTGAACCCGCTTGGATCACATCTAGACAAATAGAAGCAGGACGACGAGCAATGACACGATATGCACGCCGTGGTGGAAAAATATGGGTACGTATATTTCCCGACAAACCCGTTACAGTAAGACCTACCGAAACACGTATGGGTTCGGGGAAAGGATCTCCCGAATATTGGGTATCTGTCGTTAAACCCGGTCGAATACTTTATGAAATGGGCGGAGTATCAGAAACTGTAGCCAGAGCAGCTATTGAAATAGCTGCGTGCAAAATGCCTATACGAACTCAATTCATTATCGCGTGATAGGTATGTGAAGGGTATTTGTGATGAAAAATACAATCGCAGATTTTTGGATTTCTGGGCAGACAATATTTCTCTCTTTTTCCTTTGCCTTTTGCATTGAAAGAGCAGATTCAAAAAAAAAAAAATGATATGATTCAACCTCAGACCCATTTGAATGTAGCGGACAACAGCGGGGCTCGAGAATTGATGTGTATTCGAATCATAGGAGCTAGTAATCAACGATATGCTCATATTGGTGACGTTATTGTTGCTGTAATCAAAGAAGCAGTGCCCAATATGCCTCTCGAAAGATCAGAAGTGATCAGAGCTGTAATTGTACGTACATGTAAAGAACTCAAACGCGACAACGGTATGATAATACGATATGATGACAATGCAGCAGTTGTCATTGATCAAGAAGGAAATCCAAAAGGAACTCGAGTTTTTGGAGCGATCGCGCGGGAATTGAGACAGTTGAATTTCACTAAAATAGTCTCATTAGCTCCTGAAGTCTTATAAATACTAGTAGATGAGACCGTGATAGAGTATAGTCAGGTCTCTGAAATAGATCACGTTAGTAGATTGTGTCTCACGCATATACCTTTAATAATTCATAAATAAATAAGAAAAAATGAAAAAAAAAAAAAGGAACATGTTGATTATATCAAAACTGGAAGGCACCCATAATTTTAGTTCGTCATGGGTAGGGACACTATTGCCGATATAATAACTTCTATAAGAAATGCTAACATGGATAAAAAAGGAACGGTTCGAATAGCATCTACTAATATCGCCGAAAACATTGTTAAAATACTTCTACAAGAAGGGTTTATTGAAAATGTTAGGAAACATAGGGAAAACAACAAATATTTCTTGGTTTCAACCCTGCGACATAGAAGGAATAGGAAAGGAACATATAGAAATATTTTAAAGCGTATCAGTCGTCCCGGTCTACGAATCTATTCCAACCATCAACGAATTCCTAGGATTTTAGGTGGAATGGGGGTCGTAATTCTTTCTACTTCTCGAGGTATAATGACAGATCGAGAAGCTCGACTAGAAAGAATTGGGGGAGAAATTTTGTATTATATCTGGTGATCCTTCTGGTATCCGAATTTGATCCGTAACTTGCTATTTGGGAAAAAGAGAGGAAAGACGAATTGTCTACTATTACTCCTCCTCCATTAGTTGATACTTCAAGGGGGTTACCTGGAATGAAAGAACAAAAATTGATTCACGAAGGTTTAATTACTGAATCACTTCCCAATGGTATGTTCCGAGTTCGTTTAGACAATGAAGATCTGATTCTAGGTTATGTTTCGGGGAGGATCCGACGGAGTTTTATCCGGATACTACCAGGAGATAGAGTCAAAATCGAAGTAAGTCGTTATGATTCAACTAGGGGACGTATAATTTATAGACTTCGCAACAAAGAGTCGAATGATTAGGTGGCTTTTTATTTGAATTTAAACATTCCTTTCATGGGAATACAATTCGAGGTTCAAAATTTCAAGAGACTTATTTTCTTCCAAGGAGTATATTTGGAATTAAGGAATAACAAATATGAAAATAAGGGCTTCCATTCGTAAAATTTGTGAAAAATGTCGACTGATCCGTAGGCGGGGACGAATTATAGTAATTTGTTCCAATCCGAAACATAAACAGAGACAGGGGTAATCTTTCTAACAAGGGACTTTCTAAACGGTCCGATGTACAAATAAAGGATCTTTTTTGACATGAAATGGATATATCCGTATATCTCTGACTCATATTTATGAGATGATAAAATATGACAAAAGCTATACCAAGAATTGGTTCACGTAAGAATGGACGTAGAATACAAAAAGGAGTTATTCATGTTCAAGCGAGTTTCAACAATACCATTGTGACTGTTACAGATGTAATAGGTCGGGTGGTTTCTTGGTCCTCCGCTGGTACTTGTGGATTCAGAGGCACAAGAAGAGGGACACCATTTGCTGCTCAAACCGCAGCAGGAAATGCTATTCGTACGGCAGTGGATCAGGGTCTGCAACGAGCAGAAGTCATGATAAAAGGCCCTGGTCTCGGAAGAGATGCAGCATTACGAGCCATTCGTAGAAGTGGTATACTATTAAGTTTCGTACGTGACGTAACCCCTATGCCACATAATGGATGTAGGCCTCC